TGGAGGGGGAACGTGAGATGACTTTGGGTTTTGTTGATTTGTTACGTGATGATTTTATTGAAAAAGATCGAAGTCGTGGTATTTTTTTCACTCAAGACTGGGTCTCTATGCCAGGTGTTCTGCCCGTGGCTTCAGGGGGTATTCATGTTTGGCATATGCCTGCCCTAACCGAAATCTTTGGGGATGATTCCGTACTACAGTTCGGTGGAGGAACTTTAGGGCACCCTTGGGGAAATGCACCCGGTGCAGTAGCTAATCGGGTGGCTTTAGAAGCATGTGTACAAGCTCGTAATGAGGGACGCGATCTTGCTCGTGAAGGTAATGATATTATTCGTGAAGCTAGCAAATGGAGCCCTGAGCTAGCCGCTGCTTGTGAAGTATGGAAAGAGATCACATTCGAGTTCGAACCAGTGGATAAGCTAGATATATAGACAAAATAAGCGCGTATAATTCAGCAATTCCTGTTTGTTCTCCTAATTGATTGCAATGAAACTTGGCCCAATCTTTTCCTCAAAAAAAGAAAGATTGGGCCGAATCGGATAAAGAAGAAACATCTTTCTTATACTAATACTATACTATGAACTATGAGGGTACAGACCTTACGATATACAATACAATATACAAGTATATACAAAATCTAAACATAAGAAGATAAGATCGAAGGAAGACTAAACAATTTATCTATTCTATTATTTATTGTTGGAGCCATAGGCTGAATTATGGATCCTTGGGATTGGATTGGTGGATCATTTTATATTCCTTAGTTTCAGGCCATATATCGAGCCAAGGGAAGGATTCCTTATACCCCTATCCTGTATATTGTCTTTTTCGTTCCCTATTGTCTTTTTCGTTCCCTGTTGTAATATAAACTCATTTTCTTATTTGACTATATGACACGAGATTCTACGAGACAATAATTCATTTTTAATTTATGGGAAGAAACAACTATGTATCTTTTTGATGAGAATTGAAAGTTTTACATGAGAAAAACCTGTCTTTATATATCATATATCTTTTTTTTGAGGAAAAGATTTTCTCATAATCTCTATCATAATATTGAAACATAATATTGAAATGATTCACCGGATTCCTCAAAAAGAGAATCTTTTCTTTTCAAGACTCGCTCGTTTTTCATTAACAATCTTAATGATTGGATCATATACTTCATTTGAATTCTGATGAGAAATAAAAAGAAAAAAAATAGTAAAATGATTTTTTCTTCATCGTTTTTTCTTCATCGAATGACTATTCATCTATTAGTATTAGGTTTTTATCAAATAGGGGGCAGAAAGAATCTATGGAAAAATGTTGGTTAAATTCTATGTTGTCTAACAAGAAGTTAGAACATAGATGTGGACTAAGTAAATCAATGGATGATAGTCTTGATGCTCTTGGACATACCAGTGAAAGTGAAGAAACTATTCTAAATGATGCGGAGAAAAAGATTCCTAGTTGGGACAGTTATAGTTTCAGTAATATTAATTATCTAAATTATTTATTTGATAACAGGAATATTTGGAGTTTGATCTCTGATCATACTTTTTTAGTTAGAAATAGTAATGGTGACACTTATTCTGTATATTTTGATATTGAAAATCAAATTTTTGATATTGACAATGCTAGTTTGAGTGAACTAGAGATTCTTTTTTCTAGTTATTTGAATAGTGGGTCTAATAGTAGTAATTACTACTATTATTATTCCATGTATGATACTCAATCTAATTGGAATAATCACATTAATAGTTGCATTGATAGTTATCTTCGTTTTGAAATCAATAGTGACATTTACAGTGGTATCGACAGTTACATTTTTAGTTTCATTTGTACGGAAAATATAAGTAGTATTGAAAGTGGAAATTCTAGTATCAAAACTAGTAGCAGTTCTTTCAATAGAATAGAAAGATCTAATGATTTCGATATAAATACAAAATACAAACAGTTATGGGTTCAATGTGAGAATTGTTATGGATTAAATTATAAAAAATTTTTTAGTTCAAAAATGAATATTTGTGAACACTGCGGATATCATTTGAAAATGAGTAGTTCAGATAGAATCGAACTCTTTATAGATCCTGGCACTTGGGAGCCTATGGATGAAGATATGGTTTCTATGGACCCCATTGAATTTCATTCAGAGGAGGAACCTTATATAGATCGCATCTCTTTTTATCAAATAAAAACGGGTTTAACTGAAGCTGTTCAAACGGGCGTAGGTCAACTAAATAGTATTCCCATAGCAATTGGAGTTATGGATTTTCAGTTTATAGGAGGTAGTATGGGATCCGTAGTAGGTGAGAAAATCACCCGTTTGATCGAGTATGCTACTAATAGATCTCTACCTGTCATTATTGTGTGTGCTTCTGGAGGAGCACGCATGCAAGAAGGGAGTTTGAGCTTGATGCAAATGGCTAAAATATCTTCTGCTTTATATGATTATCAATTAAATAAAAAGTTATTCTATGTATCAATCCTTACATCTCCTACAACTGGCGGAGTTACAGCAAGTTTTGGTATGTTGGGAGATATCATTATTGCTGAACCTAATGCCTACATTGCGTTTGCGGGTAAAAGAGTAATTGAACAAACATTGAAAAAGACAGTACCCGACGGTTTACAGGTGGCTGAGTATTTATTCGATAAGGGCTTATTCGACCCAATCGTACCACGTAATCCTTTAAAAGGTGTTCTGAATGAGTTATTTCAGCTACATGGTTTCCTTCCCTTGAATCAAGATTAAAAAAAAAAGATTGAAATTCTTCATTTTCAAATGCAAGTATAGCACTAGCTTCAGTTATTTTTATTTGTAGCGCATACGCATTTAGTTCATTATAATGAAAAAAATAAAACTAAGAAGATGGTATTTTCTTTGGAGACATCCGTTATAAACGTAGTAAGAGTTAGAAGTTTTGGATAATGACTTTTTGACCCGGATCCCTTTTTTATTCTACCTCTCTTCCTGATTAGGAATAAGCATCCCTCTATTGACAAGATAAAAAAGAATTTCTTCTCCTTCCGAGAAATCCGGGAAATAAAAATAAATTTCTCCGTCCTTTTGACATATTCATATATAGAACAACGAAAAATAGATAAAAAAAGATATCGAAAAAATGAAAAGAAAATATTAAATAAAAAGAAATAAGAAATCTCAAATCAAAGAAATAAAATAGAAATATTCAAATAACAAATAATAAGAATTAAGAATATAGAAGTTCTTTTTATTTAGCGAAAATCCCCGTTTTTCACTAGGAATCCCTGTTTGTTGGATAAGATTGGTTAAAGTCGGGAACTCATAAGAAACTCTTTTCTATCTTTCCTTTCAATTTCAAAGAAAAAAAGGTGTTTTGATGAAAGGAAAGATAGAAAGACGATGAAGAGAAAGATGGGAGAAGAAGAATCCAATTTCTTAAAGCGGATTCTCATAAATATTCGTGTAGAAAGAGGAATAGGTACACTTCATTGAGTTCTACATTCGTTATTGGTTATGAAATATTTCATATTAATATTATATTAATATTCTATCTAATAGATAGACTTATCATAAGATATCTTTATAATTATAATAGGTACAAATATGAAATTGAGGTAACCATTCTATGATAGATTTTAACCTTCCCTCTATTTTTGTTCCTGTAGTGGCCCTAGTCTTTCCGGCAATCGCAATGGCTTCTTTATCTCTTTATGTCCAAAGAAATAAGATTGTCTAAATATGATGGGACCAAATCTCATCAATTTATTTCAAAACTGGATCATCATACAGATACTTTTTTAATGTAATATGGTAGGATATATGATATGTGGCTTTTCCGAAAACAAATGGAAGAGTTGTTTTGTTATGTATGCCGATGCATAATATACGCATTAATGCATGTATATGCGGTTATAGCTTAATCAATTAAATGATTAAATTCAAAATGATCAGCAAATCTTTTTTGAAAAATATTTTAAATAGAAACTAAATTTATCTAACCAATTATTCCTAAGAGTTCCTGTCGGAATGCTGCTAGTTGATGAAAGTTACTTCGGGATCAAGCAATAAAAGTCGAGTCAAATCCTTTTGGATTATTCTCTCAATTCCAATCGAATGCAACTGGATCTAGTATAGTATGAACTGGCGATCAGAACATATATGGATAGAACTTATAACAGGGTCTCGAAAAACAAGTAATTTTTGCTGGGCCTTTATCCTTTTTTTAGGTTCACTAGGATTCTTAGTGGTTGGAACTTCCAGTTATCTTGGTAAAAATCTGATATCCGTATTTCCTTATCAGCAAATTCTTTTTTTCCCACAAGGGATCGTGATGTCTTTTTATGGGATCGCAGGTCTATTCATTAGTTCTTATTTGTGGTGCACAATTTCATGGAATGTAGGTAGTGGTTATGACCAATTCGATAGAAAAGAAGGGATAATGTCCCTTTTTCGTTGGGGATTTCCTGGAAGAAATCGTCGCGTCTTCCTTCGTTTCTTTCTGAAAGATATCCAATCAATCAGAATGGAGGTGAGAGAGGGTCTTTTTCCTCGTCGTGTTCTTTATATGGAAGTCAGGGGCCAAGGAGCTATTCCCTTGACCCGTACTGATGAGAATTTGACTCCACGAGAAATTGAACAAAAAGCTGCCGAATTGGCCTATTTCTTGCGCGTACCCATTGAAGTATTTTGAAATGAACTGAAGAATAAATCTCAGCATGAGAGAAGAAACTTAATACATCTCAAAAGCAGGAGGACGTATATGGAACAATATTAATAAAATCTAATATAACTAATCAAAAATATAACTAATCAAATAGAATATATTAAAAAAAATATATTAAGTAGAATGGAAACTATTTTGTATACGCATACACATGGTGTCCAGCTTCACTCTTTATACTAGTAAAAGGTCTAATAATTATAGATTCATCAAATATTCTAACATGTCTTTTGTTTTCGTAAAACATAATTCCTCTTTTTAGGCCTTTGAATTGATACCCTATCCCCGCGCTGCGGTTAGACAGTGAAATCTTTCGAATTCAAAATAGAAATAAAAGAATTAAAGGATCCGGTAGGGTTCGTCTTTCAATCCAAACTCTATTCGTTAGTTCAAATGGGTTTTCGAGTCTTCATCGAAAAGAATAAATGAAGGGAAAATTGGTTACAATTTGCCTAATTGTGATCTCTGGAATATGGAAATAATATTTACTTCTTTTTTTTTTCATTTTAAAAGGGCCCTTCTTCTATGTTCTATTCTAGATTATTCTAGATCCAAAGACTCAATTCTTACACAAAAACAAAAATAGGAAAAGATCCATAGGTTCGATACCTTATTCTTGTTTTCTTGTTAGAGTTATAGGCTCTTGTTATATAATTCGTGCTTCATAGAAATCTCAGATAGAATCGACAAATGAAACAGGTTCATTAACAATTCACATCATGGATACAGAATGAAAAAAAAGAAAGCATTGGCTTCCCTCCCATATCTTGTGTCTATACTCTTTTTGCCCTGGTGGATTTCTCTCTCATTTAATAAATGTCTAGAAACTTGGGTTATTAATTGGTGGAATACCAGGCAATCCGAAATCCTTTTGAATGATATTCAAGAGAAAAATGTTCTAGAAAAATTTCTGGAATTAGAAGAACTATTCCTGTTGGACGAGATGATAAAGGAGTACTCGGAGACACATATGCAAAGGATTCGTATAGGAATGCACAAGGAAACAATACAATTGGTCCAAAAACACAATGAATCTCATTTCCATATCATTTTGCATTTCTCTACAAATCTAATCTGTTTCGCTATTCTAAGTGGTTATTTTCTTCTGGGTAATGAAGAACTTTTCATTCTAAATTCTTGGATTCAGGAATTTCTCTATAACTTAAGTGATACAATCAAAGCTTTTTCGATTCTTTTAGTTACTGATTTATGGATCGGATTTCACTCGACCCATGGTTGGGAACTAATGATTGGTTCGATCTACAGCGATTTTGGATTGGCTCAGAATGATCAGATTATATCTGGTCTTGTTTCCACTTTTCCAGTGATTCTAGATACAATTGTGAAATATTGGATCTTCCATTTTTTAAATCGTGTATCTCCTTCGCTTGTAGTAATTTATCATTCAATGAATGAATGAATAATTTATTAGATCTTTTTCTTTATACTTCTACCTTATTTACTTCAAGGTATTCTTACTATAGTACAATTCTTTCAGTACAATCAATACAATGGCAAACTTGTGGATAGGGAATTCTACTAGATACCTATCAAATTTATTGTAGAAATTCCGGGGATCAATGATTGGACCATGCAAAATAGAAATACTTTTTCTTGGGTAAAAGAACAGATGACTCGATCTATTTATGTATCGATCATGATATATGTAATAACTCGAGCATCTATTTCAAATGCATATCCCATTTTTGCACAGCAGGGTTATGAAAATCCACGAGAAGCAACTGGGCGAATTGTATGTGCCAATTGCCATTTAGCTAATAAGCCCGTGGATATTGAAGTTCCGCAAGCTGTACTTCCTGATACTGTATTTGAAGCAGTTGTTCGAATTCCTTATGATATGCAACTGAAACAAGTTCTTGCTAATGGTAAAAAAGGAGCTTTGAATGTAGGAGCTGTTCTTATTTTACCCGAGGGATTCGAATTAGCCCCCCCTGATCGTATTTCTCCCGAAATGAAAGAAAAGATGGGCAATCTTTCTTTTCAGTGTTATCGTCCTAATAAAAGAAATATTCTTGTGATAGGTCCTGTTCCCGGTCAGAAATATAGTGAAATCGTTTTTCCTATTCTTTCCCCCGACCCTGCGACGAAAAAAGACGTTCACTTCTTAAAATATCCCATATATGTAGGTGGGAACAGAGGAAGGGGTCAGATTTATCCTGATGGTAGCAAGAGTAACAATACAGTTTATAATGCTACATCTGCTGGTATAGTAAGCAGAATAGCACGTAAAGAAAAGGGAGGATATGAAATATCCATAGTTGATGCATCAGAAGGACGTCAAGTGGTTGATATTATACCTCCAGGACCAGAACTTCTTGTTTCAGAAGGTGAATCCATCAAGCTTGATCAACCATTAACAAGTAATCCAAATATAGGAGGTTTTGGTCAGGGAGACGCGGAAATAGTGCTTCAAGATCCATTACGAGTCCAAGGCCTTCTGTTCTTCTTGGCATCTGTGATTTTGGCACAAATCTTTTTGGTTCTGAAAAAGAAACAGTTTGAAAAGGTTCAATTGTACGAAATGAATTTCTAGATCTAGAGATTTCTTAAAATAAAGTTGGTAAAAGTGCCAAATTCTTGTTGATCGATAGAATGATATATGATTCAAAAAATTCTATAAGTCTTTTCTTTATTTTTTTTTTTACTCTTTTTTATTTTGCGGGATGTCTGAAACTCATTACTTGTATACCATTCCTAATGATAGAAAATAAGTATACAAATAGAAAGGAATATAATACAAGGCAAGGAGGACGGGAAAAATGAAATTAGTATTCTTAGTCTTCCTAATCGT